GCCCTCTTATCTCTTCCTTCTCCGAACTCAGGTTATGGAAGAAGGAGAAGAAGGAATCGAGAAGAAGGTATCAGCAACAACTGGTTTTATTATGGGACAGCTCATGATGTTCATATCGATCTATTATACGCCCCTGCATCTAGCATTGGGTAGACCTCATACAATAACTGTCCTAGCTCTACCCTATCTTTTGTTTCATTTCTTCTGGAACAATCACAAACACTTTTTTGATTATGGATCGACTAGCAGAAATTCAATGCGTAATCTCAGCATTCAATGTGTATTCCTGAATAATCTCATTTTTCAATTATTCAACTATTTCATTTTACCAAGTTCAATGTTAGCCCGATTAGTCAACATTTATATGTTTCGATGCAACAACAAGATGCTATTTGTAACAAGTAGTTTTGTTGGTTGGTTAATTGGTCACATTTTATTCATGAAATGGGTTGGATTGGTATTAGTCTGGATACAGCAAAATAATTCTATTAGATCTAATAAGTACCTTGTGTCAGAATTGAGAAATTCTATGGCTCGAATCTTTAGTATTCTCTTCTTTATTACCTGTGTCTACTATTTAGGCAGAATGCCGTCACCTATTTTTACTAAGAAACTGAACGAAACTCCAGAAACGAAAGAAAGTGAGGAAGAAACAGATGTAGAAATAGAAAAAACTTCCGAAACGAAGGAGACTAAACAGGAAGAAGAGGGATTCACCGAAGAAGATCCTTCTCCTTCCCTTTTTTCGGAAGAAAAGAAGGATCCGGACAAAATCAAAATGAATGAAATGGGAAAGATCCGAGTGAATGGAAAGGACAAAACAAAGGATGAATTTCACTTGCACTTAAAAGAAGCATGCTATAAAAATAGCCCAAGTTCTTATTCTGGGAATCAAGATATTTCGAAGTTCGAAATACTTAAAGAAGAAAATAAAAACCTATTCTGGTTTCAAAAACCCCTTCTTTTTCTTCTTTTCGACTATAAACGTTGGAATCGTCCAACGCGATATATAAAAAGCAATCGGTTTGAAAATGCGGTAAGAAATGAAATGTCACAATATTTTTTTTATACATGTCAAAATGATGGAAAACAAAGAATTTCTTTTACATATCCACCTAGTTTATCCATTTTCTGGGAAATGATAAAAAGAAAGATTTCTTTGGCTACAACAGAAAAATTCTTATATGATGATGAACTATACAATTATTGGATTTATACGAACGAACAAAAAAAAAACAGCTTAAGCAATGAATTTGCTAATAGAATTACAGTTCTAGACAAAGGACTTTTTTATATAGATGTACTCGATAAAAAAACTAGATTATGCAATGATAAAACTAAAAATAAAATTGAATATTTGCAAAAAAAAGAAATAAAATTGATACATAAAAAAAATACCAAAAAAGATAAGAGGAGATTCGCCCGCCCCCTACATATTTGATACTCTCGCCTACAAAAAAGCTTGTAACACCAAAACCATTCGGAATTCCATCAATTATTCGTCTATCAAAAAATGAAACTAGTTCAGCCAAACCTCTTACACTCTTAATTAAAAATTTTGCGTAAAAAGCATCGATATAACCACGGTTAGCAGACCAATTATATATGATATTTATCATTTTGTCCCCCCAAATTCTTTTTTGCCCTCTTTTATCAAATAAATTAATTAAGTCAAAATTTTTTAACGATGAATAAGCGGGTTTATAAAACAAAAAGGCTATCAATATTCCAAAAAAAGCTATACTAACGGAAAAAGTTGCATTTATCAAAAATTCATACCAGTCAACAGAATTTTTGGAATTTGAATCTAAAAGATTCATAGATGAGGTTAACCATTTAGTTAATATATCCAAAGCAATTCCTTCTTGATTGAATGGAATTCCTATGATTCCAATGAAGAAAGTAAACAGAATCAATAAAATCAGAGGAAATAACATAGTATTATCGGATTCATGAGGATAGGTAGAAATATTCTTATTGTCAAAATCAATAATAGTAATAAAAGATCGAAGCATTTTTCTTAAATTTCCATTAATTTGATTTTGGTATGGTTTTTTCGAAAAAAAAGAAACCCTTTCCTTCTTATTCATTGTTAATAAGGTTAATAAAAGAAATTTTTGATTAATGCTTTTCAATCCTTCTTGACCCCATAAAGATATTGAATAAAAAGAACTGGTTTTTTTTCCACTGTAATTTTTAAAAAAAGCGTTTAAATGTCCTTCAAACGTAAGTAAATAGATTCTAAACATATAAAAAGCGGTTAATCCGGCTGTGAAATAAGCTATTATTGCAAAAATTGGTGAATACATCCAACTATCATTAAGAATTTCGTCTTTGGACCAAAAACAAGCAAGAGGCGGAATACCACAAAGCGAAAGTGTACCTATTAAAAAAGAGGTTTTTGTAATTGGTACATGTTTTGTTAAACCCCCCATAAGAACCATATTCTGACTTTTATTCGGAGAATATCCAACAACAGTTTCCATTGAATGAATAAGAGATCCAGATCCTAAAAACAATAATGCTTTTGAATAAGCATGAGTAATCAAATGAAATAAAGCAGCTCGATAAGAACCCATACCTAGAGCTAACATCATATAACCCAACTGAGACATTGTAGAATAAGCTAAACTTATCTTAATGTCTTTTTGAGCAAGAGCTAAGGTTCCTCCTAGTAGTACTGTTATTATACCTATAAAAGAAATTCCATACATTATGGAAGGTAGAATTAGGAAAAGAGGCAGCAGTCGAGCAACTAAAAAAATTCCCGCGGCGACCATGGTAGCAGCATGGATGAGAGCTGAAATAGGAGTAGGCCCCTCCATAGCATCAGGTAACCATACATGAAGGGGAAATTGGGCCGATTTAGCAACTGCACCGGCAAATAACAAGAAAGCACATAAAATACAAAATAAGGAATTCACCTCGTTATTATTAATTAAATTTTTGAATATTTCAAACAAATCTCGAAACTCGAAACTGCCTGTTATCCAATAAAAACCTAAAATTCCTAATAATAAACCAAAATCTCCTACACGATTAGTCACAAACGCTTTTTGACAAGCATTTGCGGCAATAGGGCGTGTGAACCAAAAACCTATTAATAGATACGAGCACATTCCAACTAATTCCCAAAAAATATAAATTTGTATTAAATTCGAGCTAGTAACTAATCCCAGCATAGAAGTATTGAAAAAACTCATATACGCAAAAAATCTCAAATATCCTTGATCATGAGACATATAATTATCACTATAAAAAAGAACCAGAATTGCAACAGTAGTTATTAACATTGACATAATAGAAGTAAGTGGATCTATTAAGTAGCCAAATTCTAAAGAAAAATCATTATTAATCGTCCAAGACCATAAATATTGATAAATAGAATTATTATTTATTTGTTGAATAGCCAGCTTCATGGAAAAAAGCATAACTATACTTAATAACAAAATACTCGAAAAAGCCCATATACGTCGAAGATTTTTTGTTGCCATCGGAAAAAAGAAAAGTCCAGATCCTATTAACAAAGGAACTAGAAGTGGAAGGAAAGGTATAATCCATGCATATTGGTATATATGTTCCATAATATACTAGAATAGAAAATTTTTCTATTTAATTAATTTAAATTATTTTGTTTACCATTCACTGGCTCTTGTCTCTTTTGAAAGAAGTCAGTCAATAAACAGAACTTTTTGAAGCCTATGAAGTAGGAAACTAAAAGAAATTTCCTTTTTATTTCCATTTCAGTTATTTCAAATATATATTTAAAACTTAAAACATCCAAATTCGACTAAAAAAGACTATGAATCAGAAAATCGACTAAATATCTACTAAAGTCAATAATGAAAAAAATAAATTTATTATTAATTAAAATAATAAATTTATTCTGTAGTTTATTTCGAATTATTACCTCATTTTTTCCAAAATGGTTTAATTGTCTTTCATTCCAACCAAAACTGTCGAAAAAAGTCTATTTTAGTAATTATTTCTTTTTTTCGATATTCTTTTTTAAAATATCTGTTACTTTACTTTTTAGTTTCTATAACATAGAATAAAAAAATGCCTCAAATTATAGATCTTTTAAACAAATTCATTTATTGGGATCATTTCACTTTGCAAAGAAATAAATAAAAGTTTTTCAATTAAGATTAGGGGTGCATCAAATTTTGAATGTGATTTATCACGTACATCGAAATTGAATCCAACACATCAAAAATAAACAGGGATATAACTCGAAATTAGTATTCATTATGAAATTTTAATTAATCTTACTCGATTTCATACGAACTTTTTTATGGACATTCTAGGCAGGAGAATTTTTAGTTTCTCCTAATCGAATATTTTCGATTATTTCTATCGAAATATAGAAAATTTATTTCTAGTTTCTATTTATAGTTATCCTTTTCAATTTTTTTTATAAAAAAAAAAGATATCACCTAGAATCTAAATACATAGATAATTAATAGAAAATACGGATTCATTTGAACAATAGATGTCTTTCACATCCAACTATAACACTGAATAATGAATTTTTTCAATTTTAAATGGCAGTTCCAAAAAAACGTACTTCGATTTACAAAAAGCGTATTCGTAAAAATATTTGGAAAAAAGGGGGGTATTGGGCGGCATTAAGAGCCTTTTCGTTAGCAAAATCTCTTTCTACCGGGAATTCGAAAAGTTTTTTTGTACGAAAAATAAGTAATCAAACCTTGGAATAAGCGAAATCGACCTGACTAAAAAAAAAATGGTATAACAAATTCGAAATAATTCCATTTTTCGTTTAGAATCAAAAAATCGAAAATAAAGGATTTAGGGAGGTTTGTATTTATAAATTACTTTTTTTTGAACTAGAAAATTTTGTAACTTTTTCTTATGATATGGAGAATAAGAAATCTTATGACAACACTAACATAGTACTTTATGTTTTTTGTTGAAAAACTCTCGATATATAATCTATATATCGAAGATTTCATCAACTTCCTTTTTTATTTTAGTTTATT